TCAATAATCAGATGATTCACAAATCGTCTATTCAAATTCGATCTATGAATTGGACAAATTATTCACTGACAGAAAAAAAAGTGAAAGATCTGACTGATAGAACAAGCACAATTAGAAAAAAAATAGAAAAAATTATAAAAGACAAGAAAAAACTCTTTCTAACTCCAGAGATAAATATTAGCCCTAACAAAGCTAGTTATAATGCTAAAAGATTAGAATCACAAAAAAGCATTTGGCAAATATTAAAAAGAAGGAATTCTCGATTAATTCGCAAATTACATTATTTTATAAAATTTTTCATTGAAAGGATATACATAGATATTCTTCTATGTCTCATTAATATTCCCAGAACCAATGCACAATTTTTTATTGAATCAACAAAAAAAATTATTGATAAATACGTTTACAATAATGAAAGAAATCAAAAAAGAATTGGTAAACCAAATCAAAAGAAAATTCACTTTATTTCGATTATAAAAAGGTCAGTTTCTAGTATTAGTAATAAGAGTTCACAGATTTTTTGTGACTTATCCTCCTTGTCACAAGCATATGTATTTTACAAATTATCACAAACCCAAGTTATTAACTTGTATAAGTTAAGATCTGTCCTTCAATATAACGGAACATCTCTTTTTCTTAAGAACGAAAGAAAAGATTATTTTGGTTTTGGAGCACACGAAATATTTCATTACGAATTAAGACATAAGAAACTTCGTAATTCTGGAATGAATCAATGGAAGAACTGGTTAAGAGGTCATTATCAATATAAATATTTATCTCCGATTATATGGTCTAGATTAGTACCACAAAAGTGGCGAAATAGAGTAAATCAACATTGTGTGGCTCAAAATCAAAATAAAGATTTAAGCAAATGGGATTTATCTCAAAAAGATCAATTAATTCATTACAACAAACAAAATGATTATGAAGCAGACTCATTAACGAATCAAAAAGAAAATTTTAAAAAACACTATAGATATGACCTTTTATCATATAAATATATTAATTATGAAGATAAGAATGACTCATATATTTATGGATCACCATTACAAGTAAATAATAACCAAGATATTTCTTATAATTACAACACACATAAACGCAAATTTTTTGATATGCTGGAAGGTATCCCTATCAATAATTACCTAGGCGAAGATGATATTATGTATATAGAGTATATAAAGAAAAACCCGGATAGAAAATATTTTGATTGGAAAATTCTCCATTTTTGCTTTAGAAAGAAGGTCGATATTGAGGTCTGGATCAATACCAGTATCAACAGTAATAAAAATACCAAGACCGGGTCGAATAATTATCAAATAATTGATAAGAAAGGTCTTTTTTATCTCACACAAGATCAAGAAATCAAACCATCCAATCAAAAAGACCTTTTTGATTGGATGGGGATGAATGAAGAAATACTAAATCGTTCCATATCGAATCTGGAACCTTGGTTCTTCCCAGAATTTGTGCTACTTTATAATACATATAAAATGAAACCCTGGGTTATACCAATCAAATTACTTCTTTTAAATTTTAATGGAAATAAAAATTATAGTAAAAATAGAAATAGCAATAGAAAGCAAAAAGGGAATCTTTTTATATCATCCAATGAAAAAAAACTTTTAAAATTAGAGAATCGAAATCAAGAAGAAAAAGAATCCGCAGGACAAGTAGATCTTGGATCAGATGTACAAAACCAAGGAAATCTTGAATCAGTCCTCTCAAACCACGAAAAAGATATTGAAGAAGATTATGCAGGATCAGACTCAGACATGCAAAAACGTACAAAGAAAAAGCAATTCAAGAATCACACGGAAGCAGAACTCGATTTATTCCTAAAAAGATATTTGCTTTTTCAATTGAGATGGGATGATTCTTTAAATCAAAAAATGATCAATAATATCAAGGTATATTGTCTCCTGCTTAGACTGATAAATCCAAGAGAAATTTGTATATCTGCTATTCAAAGGGGAGAAATGAGTCTGGATCTAATACCGGTTCATAAAGATTTAACTCTTACAGAATTGATGAAAATGAAAAGAGGTATATTTATTATCGAACCAATTCGTCTGTCTGTAAAAAATGATGGACAATTTATTATGTATCAAACTATAGGTATTTCATTGGTTCATAAGAGTAAGTACCAAACTAATCAAAGATACCGAGAAGAAAGATATGTTGATAATAAGAATTGTGATAAATTCAGTGCAAGATGTCAAAAGATGATTGGAAATAAAGACAAAAATCATTATGATTTGCTTGTTCCTGAAAATATTTTATCGCCTAGACGTCGTAGAAAATTTAGAATTCTAATTTGTTTCAATTTGAGGAATAGGAGTGGTGTGGCTAGAAATCCAGTATTTTGCAATGGGAACAGCTGTAATAAATTTTTGGATGAAAACAAACATCTTGATAGAGATAAAAATCAATTAATTAAATTAAAAAAATTAAAGTTCTTTCTCTGGCCCAATTATCGATTAGAAGATTTAGCTTGTATGAATCGCTATTGGTTTGATACCAATAATGGTAGTTGTTTTAGTATGATAAGGATACATATGTATCCACGATTGAAAATTCGTTGATGTCACATTTTTTATATATCCTTACTAGATCTAGTATATGAAAGTAAACAAATGCACACATGCGATGTCTTACATTACATTCTGATGCATGATACTAATACGTATCAATTAGATTTTTTATTGATATTGATTAATTTTATTTCATAAACGAGGTATCCATAACGAAATAAAGATTATTGCGTATACTAGATTAAAATGACCGGCATAATAATATTATTATTATAATTATAATATTATTATATTACTGATGGGTAAAATTCAAATTTTTAAAAAAGAAAAAAAGGGAGGGAAGAGAAGATTTCGTTTTATGGTAAAAAACTTATTCATCTCAGTTATTTCTCAAAAAGAAGCAAATAGGGGATCTGTTGAATTTCAAGTATTCAGTTTCACCAATAAGATCCGAAGACTTACTTCACATTTGGAATTGCACAGAAAAGACTATTTATCTCAGAGAGGTCTACGGAAAATTCTGGGAAAACGTCAACGGTTGCTGTCTTATTTGGCAAAGAAAAATAGAGTACGTTATAAAGAATTAATTGGTCAGTTGGGTATTCGGGAGACAAAAATTCGTTAATTTGAAGAGTCCTTTTGAATTATTTGATTTAGTAGATCTTGAATTTTGATGAACTTCTTTTCGTTTTCAGCAATTCATGGAAGAATGAATCAGGGGAAAACCTATGAATGTACCAGCTACAAGAGAAGACCTCATGATAGTCAATATGGGTCCTCATCACCCATCAATGCACGGTGTTCTTCGACTCATCGTTACTTTAGACGGTGAAGATGTTATTGACTGTGAACCAATACTAGGTTATTTGCACAGAGGGATGGAAAAAATTGCAGAAAACCGAACAATTATACAATATTTGCCTTATGTAACACGTTGGGATTATTTAGCTACTATGTTCACAGAAGCAATAACCGTAAATGCACCAGAGCAGTTGGGAAATATTCAAGTACCTAAAAGAGCCAGCTATATTAGAGTGATTATGTTGGAGTTGAGTCGTATAGCTTCTCATTTATTATGGCTTGGCCCTTTTATGGCAGATATTGGTGCACAGACTCCTTTCTTCTATATTTTCAGAGAAAGAGAGTTAGTCTATGATCTATTCGAAGCTGCCACCGGTATGAGAATGATGCATAATTATTTTCGTATAGGAGGAGTAGCTGCTGATCTACCGCATGGATGGATAGATAAATGTTTGGATTTCTGCGATTATTTTTTAACAGGGGTTGCTGAATATCAAAAACTTATTACGCGTAATCCTATTTTTTTAGAACGAGTTGAGGGAGTAGGCATTATTGGTGTAGAAGAAGCAATAAATTGGGGTTTGTCAGGACCAATGCTACGAGCTTCCGGAATACAATGGGATCTTCGTAAAGTTGATCATTATGAGTGTTATGACGAATTTGATTGGGAAGTCCAATGGCAAAAAGAAGGAGATTCATTATCTCGTTATTTAGTACGAATTGGTGAAATGGTGGCATCTATAAAAATTATTCAACAGGCTCTGGAAGGAATTCCGGGAGGGCCGTATGAGAATTTAGAAATCCGATGCTTTGATAGAGCGAGGGATCCCGAATTGAATGATTTTGAATATCGATTTATTAGTAAAAAGCCTTCTCCCACTTTTGAATTGTCGAAACAAGAACTTTATGTGAGAGTCGAAGCCCCAAAGGGAGAGTTGGGAATTTTTCTGATAGGGGATCAGAATGTTTTTCCTTGGAGATGGAAAATTCGACCGCCGGGTTTTATCAATTTGCAAATTCTTCCTCAGTTAGTTAAAAGAATGAAATTGGCTGACATTATGACGATACTAGGTAGCATAGATATAATTATGGGAGAAGTTGATCGTTGAAATGATAATTGATACACCAGAAGTACAAGATATCAATTCTTTTTCCCGATTGGAATACTTAAAAGAGGTTTATGGGATCATATGGATGCTTGTACCTATTTTTACTCCTGTATTGGGAATCACAATAGGTGTACTAGCAATTGTGTGGTTAGAAAGAGAAATATCCGCAGGGATACAACAACGTATTGGACCTGAATATGCCGGTCCTTTGGGAATTCTTCAAGCTCTAGCAGATGGCACAAAACTACTTTTCAAAGAGAATCTTCTTCCATCTAGAGGAGATACTCGTTTATTCAGTATCGGACCATCCATAGCAGTCATATCAATTCTACTAAGTTATTTAATAATTCCTTTTGGCTCTAACCTTGTTCTATCCGATCTCAATATCGGTGTTTTTTTATGGATCGCCATTTCAAGTATTGCTCCCATTGGACTTCTTATGTCAGGATATGGATCAAATAATAAATATTCCTTTTTAGGTGGTCTACGAGCTGCTGCTCAATCAATTAGTTATGAAATACCATTAACTCTATGCGTGTTATCAATATCTCTACGTGCG